TATGGGTAAGGACACTATTGCTGACATAATAACCTCTATACGAAATGCTGACATGGATGGAAAAGGATCTGTTCGAGTAGTATCTACTATCATCATTGAAAGTATTATTAAAATACTTTTCCGAGAGGGTTTTATTGAAAATGTGAGGAAACATCGAGAAAGCAATCAAAATTTTTTGGTTTTAACCCTACGACATAGAAAGAATAGGAAAGGGCCTTATAGAACTAATCTAAATTTAAAACGAATCAGTCGACCTGGTTTACGAATCTATTCTAATTATCAAAAAATTCCTAGAATCTTAGGCGGGATGGGAATTGTAATTCTTTCTACTTCTCGGGGTATAATGACAGACCGAGAGGCTCGACTAGAAAAAATTGGTGGAGAAATCTTGTGTTATATATGGTAATCTTTATGAATATACGAATTGTATCCGAACTCCCTATTTTTTTTTTGTTTGAAAAAAAAAAGTAAAGAAAGAGTTTCGAATAAAATTCCTCCTAAATTCCATTAGTTGATACTTCAAAAAGGTTTTAAATACAACGAAAGAAAAAAAAATTCAGGAAGGTTTTGTTTAGTTCCTGAATCTCTTTCTATGGTATGTTCCAGATTGATTTAGATAATGAGAATCCGATTTTCCATTAGGTTATGCTTCAATAAAGATCCAACGTAATTTTGTTTTATACCTACAATAGAAAAAAAAACCTATAAGATAAATTTAAAATGGAAACAAGTCGTTAAAATTCGACCAAAGAACGTCTAATTTAGAAAATCCAAAACAAAGATTCGAATGTTTAGGTAGGTTTTTCAACGTCAACATTTCTTTCATAGGGATAGAATTCAAGATTTCAAAATTTGAAAAAACTAAGTTTCTTCAAAAAAAATGTATATTCAAAATAAAGGAATGAAAAATATGAAAATAAGGGCCTCTGTTCGTAAAATTTGTGAAAAATGTCGACTGATACGTAGACGAGGGCGAATTATAGTGATTTGCTCTAACCCGAGACATAAACAAAGACAAGGATAATCTTTGTAAACGGAAGTGCTTTAGCTCTAAGGGATCCGATGTACAAATCAAAATAGAGGATCCATTTTGACATGAAATGGATATATCCATAGACCTCTAACTTATATTTATGAGATGAAAAAATATGGCAAAACTTTTACCAAAAATTGGTTTACGCAAAAATGCACGTATTGGTTCACGTAAGAATACACGTAAAATACCAAAAGGTATTATTCATGTTCAAGCTAGTTTCAACAATACTGTTGTGACCGTTACAGATGTAGGAGGTCGAGTGATCTCTTGGTCCTCTGCTGGCACTTGTGGATTCAGGGGCACAAGAAGAGGGACACCCTTTGCTGCTCAAACCGCAGCAGGAAATGCTATTCGGACAGTAGTGGATCAAGGTATGCAACGAGCAGAAGTCATGATAAAAGGTCCTGGTCTTGGAAGAGATGCGGCATTAAGAGCTATTCGGAGAAGTGGTATATTATTAAGTTTCGTCCGGGATGTAACCCCTATACCACATAATGGGTGCAGGCCCCCTAAAAAAAGACGGGTGTAAAAATAAACATTGAAGAGATTTCAAGAGAAATAAATAATTCAATGATTTTAAATATTATTATTATGGTTCGAGAGAAAATAACAATATCTACTCGGACACTACAGTGGAAGTGTGTTGAATCAAGAACAGATAGAAAGCGTCTTTATTATGGACGCTTTATTCTGTCTCCACTTATGAAAGGTCAAGCCGATACAATAGGCATTGCAATGCGAAGAGCTTTACTTGGAGAAATAGAAGGAACATGTATCACACGTGCAAAATTTGAGAAAATACCACACGAATTTTCTACTATAGCCGGTATTCAAGAATCCGTACATGAAATTTTAATGAATTTGAAAGAAATTGTATTAAGAAGCAATTTGTATGGAACTCATGACGCGTCTATTTGTGTCAAGGGTCCTGGATATGCAACTGCTCAAAACATCATCTTACCACCTTCTGTGGAACTCATTGATAATACACAGCATATCGCTAGCCTAACGGAACCTATTGATTTGTGTATTGGATTACAAATCGAGAGGAATCGCGGCTACAGTATAAAACTGACAAATAACTTTGAAGATGGAAGTTATCCTATAGATGCTGTATTCATGCCTGTTCGAAACGTGAATCATAGTGTTCATTCTTATGGAAATTGGAATGAAAAGCAAGAGATCCTTTTTCTCGAAATATGGACAAATGGAAGTTTAACTCCCAAAGAAGCACTTCATGAAGCCTCCCGGAATTTGATTGATTTATTTATTCCTTTTCTACATGCAGAAGAAGAAGACTTAGATTTAGAAAAAAATCAACACAAGGTAACTTTACCCCTTTTTACTTTTCATGATAGATTGGCTAAACTAAGAAAAAATAAAAAAGAAATAGCATTGAAATCTATTTTTATTGACCAATTAGAACTGACTCCTAAGATCTATAATTGTCTCAAAAGGTCCAATATACATACAATATCGGACCTTTTAAATAACAGTCAAGAAGACCTTATGAAAATTGAGCACTTTCGCATAGAAGATGTAAAACGTATATTGGGTATTCTAGAAATAGAAAAATAGAAAAGCAGTTCGTAATTGATTTCCCAAAGAATAAATTAGAAATCCATTGAATTTTTAGTTATTCTCATCTTCTTTATCTTTAGAAAAAAAGATAAAAAATTTTTTGAATATTTAACACAATCCATATATTTGTATTTGCGAAATAGATCAAAAATGGAATTGAATAGATGTTATCTAGGGAGAATTCACTTTGAAGCGACTATTCCCTAGATACACACGTCGTAATATTTTATTTTACAATTGAATCAATTTGAAAAAGACCTAAAGTTAAGGATTTATCAATAGGTAATGTTGCTCCAATACCTAACCAAAGGGCCACTACGGTACCAATCAAAAAGACGGTTGTCGCAACTGGACGACGAAATGGATTTTGGAATTTATTAATATTTTCTAAAAAGGGCACTGTTAATAATCCCGCGGGTACTGAAACCATTAAAAGAACACCCAATAATTTATTGGGTACCGTACGAAGTATTTGAAATACAGGAAAGAAATACCATTCGGGCAATATTTCCAAAGGAGTTGCAAATGGATCCGCAGGTTCACCAATCATTGATGGTTCTAGAACCGCTAATCCAACATTACATGCAATAGTACCTAGAATTACTACTGGAAAAATATATAAAAGATCGTTCGGCCATGCGGGTTCTCCATAATAATTATGACCCATTCCTTTAGCCAATTTAGCTCTTAATACAGGATCATTTAAGTCAGGTTTTTTTGTTATTGGGATAGGTGAATTCTTATGGCTCCATCCTCCGAAGGAACCGGACATGATAATTTTTTATCATCCGGCTCGAGCAAGAATCAAATGAACCAAACGGATTCATATAAAAAATCTATATGCTTAGATGTTATTTAGATGTTATAAAATATATATGTTATCCATATCTACAGATATATGAAAGATTTTATGGAATAAAAAATGGACTGGATTCCTTTTTTCAGAGTTGCAATATTCCATTGCTAAGGAGTTTGGTTCTTATAGGGAAATGCTCAATACCCAAGTAGGCAGTAGGCCTAGAAAAGGAATCATAACCAAGTGCTTTTTGGGTCGTCTCAAACCTTTAGATTAGTCCTTATCTCCAAAAAAAATGGAGACTTTTTACATCCAAAAAATTTACTTGTTACTAATATAGTTTAGCCTCCACCTTTCTTTAGATCCCTTGTTTCACTCCGATAGTATCATAAATTGGGTCGATGCAGAGGAAATGACTGCATTTCCATACTATTTAGTAAGTATTAAATAAATTAGTAAGTATTAAATAAATGAAATAGACAAAACGAAAAATAGATAAAGAAATAAGGATTCTATCATATCACTTATTTACAGGTACTGGGTTTTACGAAGCCAGGTCATGCACGGCATGATTAGGTCTGATCATAGAAAAGATTCTCTTGAAGTAAACCCGCCTATCCTCTGTATGGGACTTACACAGTGATTGAAACAAAGACACATTTGCTTGTAAATTCCAATGTGGCGGATAAAAGCGTATATCCGCACGGCCAAATCAATAATCCAAGCCACACACTCCCATAATCCATTTTTCTCTTCGGCAAATTCACTTCAACTATTCATGCCAAATAAATAATACAATTTTGGGTGTTGAAGGAAATTATCCAAATACATGTCTTATTTTTTTTTCAATAATCCATATTTGTAGCAATGAAATACTATTCTTTCTCCCCCAATCAATGATTGATTACAAATATCTATGATCTATATTCTCTATAAAGGACCCGAAATACCTTGCTTACGTATCATTAAAAAGTGCATTAACATAAATACGGCAGTAAGAAGAGGTAATACAAAAGTATGTAAACTATAAAAACGAGTCAAAGTGGATTGTCCTACACTAGCACTTCCACGTAATAACTCTACTAACAGCGATCCTATTACAGGAATAGCTTCCGGCACACCTGTTACAATTTTGACTGCCCAATAACCTATTTGGTCCCAAGGTAAGGAATAACCTGTTACACCAAAAGATGCAGTCAATACAGCAAGAACCACACCCGTAACCCAAGTTAATTCACGGGGTTTTTTAAAGCCACCGGTGAGATACACGCGAAATACGTGCAAGATCATCATTAGGACCATCATACTTGCCGACCATCGATGAACTGATCGGATTAACCAACCAAAGTTAGCTTCGGTCATTATATATTGAACAGAAGCAAAAGCCTCGGTAACGGTCGGACGATAGTAAAAAGTCATAGCAAATCCTGTAGCTACTTGTACTAAAAAACAAGTAAGCGTAATTCCTCCCAAACAATAAAATATGTTAACATGAGGAGGAACATATTTACTAGTTATATCATCTGCAATCGCCTGAATCTCGAGACGTTCTTCGAACCAATCATATATTTTATTGAGATAGGTAAA